AGTATGTATACGTACGTATACAGGGTCATCTTTTCTGTAGTTTCGATAGAAGGATTCGATTCCTCTACCAATGCAGTCAACTCCATTTGTTAGAACAGCTTCCATTGAGTCTCTGCACCTATCCTTTTTTGATTCTCGCTTTCTGAACCCTTGTTTTTTGAACACAGGATTTGGCTCAGGATTGCCCATTTTTAATTCCAGGGTTTCTCTGAATTTGGAAGTTACCACTTAGTAGGTTTCCATACCAAGGCTCAATCCAATCAAGTCCGTAGCGTCTACCAATTTCGCCATATCCCCCTTATGAGGCCGAGATCTCATTGTGATCCCCCCTCTTATGTTGGAACCCTTGAATTCATTAGATACCGATTCCTATATCGAAAAAGTGTCTGCTCCTATTTCTTACCCATCTTCTTTCATCTCTATCGGTGGGCCAGTATTTGGTCCAATCGGAAATGATTCTATCATTGATGTATCTGCAATTCAATATGGATGGATATATCCCACATATACATGTCTCTCTCCCTCTCATTTTTCCCGCGCGATTGGGAATACTGGAACGGTCGATATTCATTCTTCTTTTTTTTTTTCGTCCTATCTCTTCCCTTTCCGAATGAAACCAGAGGAATGTCTCATTATGATCTGAATTGCATTCTTATCTTATCCTTTCCTTAGGACCGATCCGCTCTAATCTAATAGAATTTAGAATTAATAGAATCTGCTATAACTAATATGGATATAGTTATATATAATTATTTCAAATGTAATATTTTGCATTTAAAGAAAAAAAATTCGAAATCAAAGAAATAGAAATTTCTAATAATAAAATTTCTAATCTAATAATAATAGAAAATATAATAAGAATTAATAGAATGATAATATAAATCACTCGAATTTTCAATAAAAATTCTATATAGTTATAGTTATATTCTAATATATAAGAATATTCTTATGATATTAATTAATCATTTTTAATGGAATAGAATTCGATTCTTCATTCTATTAATATGAATTATTATATAGTTAAGATTCCGGTAGTTTACCGAATTCCTATGCACTATTTCTGTTATGTGAGCCCGCTTAGCTCAGAGGTTAGAGCATCGCATTTGTAATGCGATGGTCATCGGTTCGATTCCGATAGCCGGCTTTTCTCTATTTGTCCGATTTTTTCCATGATTGATAATGTCTCCTTGAGATCAAGGAATATTGAAAAGACTCCTCCCTTTTTTCTTTTACAAATGTCGGGTCACCGATCTATTATGTCGTGGGAACTTACAACTATGAATAAAAAACTGATTGGAGCAGTGAAATCTCTACAGAACAAATCAAGAAAAGGATCCTTAACTTCCTATATATACAAAATAATCCGGATATTGATACAATTCATCATTCTTCTTTGTAGTACTTCAGTAGATTTATCTTCGTTTATCGTTTAGTTCAGTCTGACTTAGGTTTATTCTGTAAAATGAAATTTCAATAAAATAAATAAAAAAATAAGGGGGGGAGTCTTTATGTCTCGTTACCGAGGGCCTCGTTTCAAAAAAATACGTCGTCTGGGAGCTTTACCGGGACTAACTAGTAAAAGACCTAGACCGGGAAGTGATCTTAGAAACCAATCGCGTTCCGGGAAAAGATCTCAATATCGTATTCGTCTAGAAGAAAAACAAAAATTGCGTTTTCATTATGGTCTGACAGAGCGACAATTGCTTAGATATGTTCGTATAGCTGGAAAAGCCAAAGGGTCAACAGGGCAGGTTTTACTACAACTACTTGAGATGCGTTTGGATAACATCCTTTTTCGATTGGGTATGGCTTCGACCATTCCCGGAGCCAGGCAATTAGTTAACCATAGACATATTTTAGTTAATGGTCGTATAGTAAATATCCCAAGTTATCGCTGCAAACCCCGAGATATTATTACTACGAGAGATGAACAAAGATCCAGAGCTTTGATTCAAAATTATATTGATTCATCCCCCCACGAGGAATTGGCAAAACATTTGACTTTTCACTCATCCCAATATAAAGGATTAGTAAATCAAATAATAGATAGTAAATGGATCGGTTTGAAAATCAATGAGTTGCTAGTCGTAGAATATTATTCTCGTCAGACTTGAACCTAACTAAAATAACAAAGCTTCGGGCAATTTTGCCCCCCCTTTTTCGCCAAAGTCAAGTAAATAAGGGGTTTGATCCGGATTTTTCTCCCACTCACGTATCACAAATGGATCAGCAGTGAGATTTTCATTCTTTTCCACTCTTTCCGGCATTTTCCATACCACAGTAATTAGGAAGAATCTCTATCAAATAAAGGTCTTACTGTTGGAATAATGGTATCAATTGTTATTTGATACATTGCGGTTGGTAACGTTGGTGAATTAGGTGAAGGTACGGAAAGAGAGGGATTCGAACCCTCGGTAAACAAAAGTCTACATAGCAGTTCCAATGCTACGCCTTGAACCACTCGGCCATCTCTCCTACATAATCTTATGATTATGACCCAGAAACCGAGTGAATAGCGAGTCATTCATATTATTGCAATACAGGTACGACCGATCAATTAAATTCTAAATAGAAAACTTTTCGTCAAAGAAAGATCTTCCGTAGGCTCGAGGGATACAAAAAAACTTCTCGAGTTCTCAGAATCCGTAGGAAAAATTCCTTGATTCCTCAACTTCGATAAAATAGTAATAATTGGTATACTACTCAATTTGAATGAAATCCAATCGGATTCAAATATTTCCTATCTATCCCTGTCCAAAAGGGACAATTTGAGTGGAAGGTCCACATCCTTTTTTTTTAGAATGAGTCTGTTTGTTTTTATGTGATTTCGTACTGTACAATTCCTTTGTTTGTGGGATCATTTTCCCTCGAGGGGGAATGAGAAGAATTATCGAATGGACTGTTAACTATGCCTAGATCTCGGATAAATGGAAATTTTATTGATAAGACCTCTTCAATTGTAGCCAATATCTTATTACGAATAATTCCGACAACTTCAGGAGAAAAGGAGGCATTTACCTATTACAGAGATGGTGCGATTTGATTCTTTTTTTTTTTTTTATTTATTTACCGCCCTCAGTCTTATGAGAAAGAGACATGATTCGGGATACAAAGAAAAAAGATTCTTGAAATAAACCTACGCTTGATGAAGGTGAAGTTAGTTTGGAGATAGAACAATTCCTTCTGTCGTGTATCCCCGATTGATGCAGCCTCAGATGCTTCAATTGTCGATTCTAGTATTGAGCGAAAGGTTAACCTATAGGTTCTGTATTGCAGGTCAATACTACTTCACTAGTACCAATAGGCCGCATAGGGGAAGAAGCACTACACCTAGGAATCAACAACACGAAAACTTTGTTATAAATTACTCCTTTTCCTTATCGGGATCGGGACTAACAAGAATGGTTGGGACAACAAACATCCATCTCGTTCGTACTTTGGATACCCGTATAACCATCGAAGATCGTTGAAGTGACTAATTCCTGGAAATAGGGGGCGTTGAGGACAAAGAAATTGTTGGAGTTACCATTTCTATCTAGCACCAACACGCTTGGTGTTAAGAAAAGACAGACCTCTTGCAGGAAGGATGGCTAGAGATTTCTTGTAAAAACACCAGCCCCTGTCAGTTCATAATAAAAATATTTCAATCTTTTTTGATTCCATGGATTATTTCCCTTATTACTATGCACAGAAGGGAGGAGCCGTATGAGATGAAAATCTCACGTACGGTTCTGGAACGGAGATTCTTTGAATAGAATGAACGACCGTAACGGATGTCGGCTCAATCCGAAGGAAATTATGCGGAAGCTTTACAAAATTATTATGAAGCTACGCGACCAGAAATTGATCCCTATGATCGAAGTTATATACTCTATAACATAGGCCTTATCCACACAAGCAACGGAGAACATACGAAGGCTTTGGAATATTATTTCCGGGCACTCGAACGAAACCCATTCTTACCACAAGCTTTTAATAATATGGCTGTGATCTGTCATTACGTGCGACTATCTCCACTATAGAAAGAAGGAAAGAAAGATCAAATCTTCTAGTAAATACTAGAAACAAAATAGGCTTTCTACATATGCATCGTTCAAAGCAACGATTTTTATCAGCTGTAGCAAAGAAAGAGACTTCATACGAGCCGAAATATGAAGAAATAGGTATGGCCTATATACTAGATTCTATGGATAAAGGATCTAATTGATGGAGGAAGCACCGTAAAGATCAATTAGCGAGGTTTGGGGGCCGATACAATAAGAACTGCTTACTTATGTCATGATATGAGATAAAAGTTAGGAATCAACTTATGTAATAGAGTCGATCTACTAAGGTATTGAGCAGCGGTGTAGCATCAGATCCCAAAGATAGTAAGTCCTTTCTTTCTTCTGGAGGAAAGTCCTTTTCAAAGATTCTATATGACTTTCTATATGAAACCGAGATAGTTACCTTTCAGAAAATTCTAACGATAGGGGTAGATACCTATGTTCTTCTGAAGGTGGGAGAAAAGATAAAACTGATTATTGATCAAAATTAGAGTTTGAAACTCATGTAATTAACCTCTTCTGGTTAACCCGAGAAAAAAAAAAAAATGGGATAGATTTACGAGAAATCTTATTCAGTTAGATATGGTAGATTAAGATGGGACACCAAAAGAATTGATTACTGAGCCGTATGAGGTAGGAAACTCTCAAGTACGGTTCTAAGGGAAGGAATTGACCCACCTATTCCGGCCGGGGAGAACAGGCCATTCGACAGGGAGATTCTGAAATTGCGGAGGCTTGGTCCGATCAAGCTGCTGAATATTGGAAACAAGCTATAGCGCTTACTCCAGGTAATTATATTGAAGCACATAATTGGTTGAAGATCACAAGGCGGTTCGAATAAGAACACTCTCTTTTTTAATTCATTAACTCTCTTTTTTAATTCATTATAATATTGGATCCATCAATCAAATAAAATAGATCGTTCCTCTGGGAAGAGCCAATCAAGGAATTTCA